TGATAGACTTTCCATTCTACTCTCCTACAAATATTTCTACTACTAATGTAATGGACTTTTTACTGACCGAATCTTAAATTGATTGAATTTACTTTGATAGTTAAATTTAATAGGTAATTCCACTAAATTAGTAGTCTATTTTTATACGGACTCACAAGAGTCTCTGAATGCTCAGGCATTAAATCAATATTAGATTGAATGAATAGTTGACTTTTGGGATAGAAAAAGTGAAAAAAAAAAACAATTAGGCAAGTCCCGAAAGAATAGACTACCTCCCAACTCTTTCCCAGAGACAATGGGAGATGAATTAGATCAAATGAAAATAAAGAGATGGTATTCTATCTTTTTATGTCTTAATGAAAGTAAAAAAAAGAGCAGGCCCCCATTCTTTTTATATTTTGATTAGTAACATGCATTTTTGTGGGATGTCACTGCTTTTTAAGCAATTAATGGAATGTATTTATTGGATTGGTTCATCAATAGTGTTTAATGGGTCATAATTTCCTTTTGACTCGGCGCTATGGATTCCACTATTATTAGTGAGCAATAATGGAATAATTCCGTCATATTTATAGAGATAGAGGACATAATTCATATGGATATAGTAAGTCTCGCCTGGGCTGCTTTAATGGTAGTCTTTACATTTTCCCTTTCACTCGTAGTATGGGGAAGAAGTGGACTCTAGAGGTCAAACTAATTGAGTTTGAGGAATCAAATTGTATCAATTTTTTTAGAGATAGTTTTGCAAAGCGTTTTTAAGGATTAAAAATATCTTCCTTTCAAAATTTCATTGCCCATTGATTGAATTCTAGCGGAAGAATTTTTTCATAATCCTTTTTGAATCATAACCAAAGAGATATTTCAATGATTCCCATGTTTGTATTTCGAAAGGAAAATAAATACAGATAAACAGATAATTGGAAATTGATTCCAACCCAATTCGTCCTAAAATTGATATTTCAACGAATGCCAAATTATAGATAGATAATGAGAAGGGCCTTTTATTTGTTTCCATTTTGACTGTTCAAAGAAGAAGTCGTTTTGTATAAATGTATATACACTTTCTACGAGAAAAAAAGTGGTTGTCTGACGAGATACTATGGAAAATAAGATCTTACCTTGGGAGAGTCCCATATTACGTATTTACCGCTTGTTTTATTTTATAATAAAACAAAAAAAAATTATGCTTTATTGACTTATTTCATATGATGGTTCAACTCAAACGTTAAGTTCAAAATCAAATAGAAAGATAATATTGTAAATTGACTTAATCTACATTAAGTCTTTTTTTATTAAAAAAATTATAGAGTACAACTTTATACACTACAATAAGACGAATAGAGAGTATGGTAGAAAGAAATAGATGAATCTTTCTACCATACTATCAGATCACATGGAATACTGCCAATTTGAGTCTGCTCATTTTCATTTCACACCAAATTGAAACCATTTTCTTCTTTTTATTTCTTAAACAATTGAGAAAAAGTTAGAAGTCAAGTTTTATTTTAAAAAAATTAATTATTTTGACTTACTGTTTTTACATAAATGATAAGGAGAAAAGCAGTAGGAACTAGAATGAAGAGTGCAGTAGCAATAAATGCAAGAATATTGACTTCCATAATCTCATCGTTTTTTTACTTCGCAATAACTCGGGATTTGATCCCATAGAGATGATAAACCTTTTGCCTAGAAATTCAATGGATGAATTACCTCTCGATGATATCGCAATATCATGAATAACAATATCTGAACTATCAAATTAATTCATCGTCGAGAGTTGAATAGTATACCATAGGAAGATCTTTTATTCATACCTAATCCAAAATTGAATTCCTGATCGAATCAAGAATTTTTCTATTTATTATTCTGTTCTAATCGTTCTTTTTTAGAATCTACCCTACTTTTTTTTGTAGTATTATCAGATAAAGTATCATTTAATCACTGCTCCACTTCCATTAGTTAGAAATACCCTAAAAATAGTTAACCCCCCCCCAAAAAAAAAAGAGAAGTGAAATGAAAAAAGAAAGAAGTAAAGTTGTAAACCCCTAATGATCTAATTTTCTTAGAAGATAAAGAAGTGTGATAAAGAGAAATTCCAGTAGAAAAGAGCAAATTTTCCATTAATTTACAGTTTGTTCTTTCTTCGAAGTTACCCTAAAAAAAGAATTCTCTTGAGTAAAATCTTTGATTCATTTTTTTTTCTATCACATTATTCATACTGTAACACATCTATCAAGAGCTCTGTGTGCAATTTGAATAAAATAATAGAATAAAAAAAAAAGGATCCCATTCCCTTTGGGAATCAAATTATGCCCTGCCCCCGGCCCGCCTTTGATAAAAAAGAGAGATGAATTCATGTATTTATTGGATCCGTCGGGACTGACGGGGCTCGAACCCGCAACTTCCGCCTTGACAGGGCGGTGCTCTGACCAATTGAACTACAATCCCAGGGAAATAAGGGATATAGCAGAAATTCTTATTTCTTTCCCCGTGCAGGTAT